CTAAGGAAAAGAAGAAAAAAAAAAAGAATCGAACGTTCGAGTATTCTAAATTCTATCAAAAAATGATAGAAGGACGGACAGATAAGATAGATATATATGTGGTATATATATCTTTCTATTGAATTGCGAATACAGAGATAATAGAATCATTTCTGATTCGACCAAATATGGGTATCCGATATAGATGAAAGAAAATCAAACAAATAGAAGGAAACTTTTTTCAATATGGGAATAGGTATCTAATAAATTCAACAGTTCCGGCATTTCATTCTCATAATACAAATGAAAAAACATCCTAATGAGATCCCAATCTCAAAGAAAAAAAAGGGGGGGGATATGGCGAAATTGGTAGACGCTACGGACTTAATTGGATTGAGCCTTGGTATGGAAACTTACCAAGTGAAAACTTTCAAATTCAGAGAAACCCTGGAATTCACAATGGGCAATCCTGAGCCAAATCCTGCTTTCCGAAAACAAACAAATAAAAGTTCAGAAAGTGAAAATCAAAAAAGGATAGGTGCAGAGACTCAATGGAAGCTGTTCTAACAAATGGAGTTGACTACATTTCCTTTAGCAGTAGGAAATGAATCCTTCTAGAAAGATTCAAGAAAGGATCAAGGATAAACATATATATCTATATATATGTTATATATATATATATATATATGTACTGAAATACTATCTTAATTGATTAATGAAGACTCCAAACTTATATTCTTCTATTTGTAAATATTTCTATCACAAATGAAAGATGTGAATCAAATCAATTACAACTTGAAGAAAAAATGGAATATTCATTGATCAAATCAGTCACTCCAGCATAGTCTGATGGATCTTTTGAAGAACTGATTAATCAGACGAGAATAAAGATAGAGTCCCATTCTACATGTCAATACTGACACCAATGAAATTTTTAGTAAGAGGAAAATCCGTCGACTTTAGAAATCGTGAGGGTTCAAGTCCCTCTATCCCCAAAAGACCTTTTTATTCTCTAATTTTTTATCCTATATCCTCTTTTTATTTGAAAAAGAAAATTCGTGAAAATTCATTATGTGTCTTATTCAGTCTATTCTTTCACAAAAGGATCCGGGTGGGATTTTTCTTTTTGTTATTATAAGAACAAGTCTTGTTGGAATTTGTAGTTGAATATATTTGACACACGTAGAATTTTTTTATATATGATAAACGTACAAATGAACATCTTATCTTTGAGCAAAGAATCCTCATATGAATAATTAAGAATACACAATCATTACTACTACTGAAACTTACAAAGTCTTTTTTTTATTTAGTTGACATAGACTCAAGTAATTTCTTACAATGAGGATGGTACGTCAAGAATGGTCGGGATAGCTCAGCCGGTAGAGCAGAGGACTGAAAATCCTCGTGTCACCAGTTCAAATCTGGTTCCCGGCGATTCATTTGTATGAGTATCTATTCCCATATTCATTTTAATGAATTTGGGAATAGATATATCTTTATTAGTGGTCTTGATCATCCTACATAATTTATCTAGGTGTCCGGAGATATGCTCTTTCTAGATGAAGAAAGAATACATGTATATTCTAGGTATATACAGTATGTAAATGAATTATTCGATTTTGTTTCTCTTTTTTCTGCTCTCCAAAAAGAATGTTACTATTTCAACAATTTCAACAATATTCAAATGGTTAAATTAGTTAGTTGGTTGAAAGACCAAAAAGTTTAATCTAGGGGAGTTCAGAGGTGGGAATAGTCAAAATTCATCTCAGATACATTACAAATAAATCCGGTCCATTTCTTTGTGTTTTCTTTGGTATTTCTATTTTCTTCATTTCTTTGATCGTACTTTTCTTTTTCGTAGCCGGATATATAATTGATGTTGATGTGCATCTTACATAGTTAATGATGCAGAACTTTTTCAGTTCATCCTATTGGCTCATCCGAAATAAGTATTGTTCAAATCTTAGAATCTCAATGAATCCCTATATTATTCTCTTCTTTAATTTCCGAATTTGATTATTTATCTCATCCATAATAAGATATAAGATATGAATGAAACCTCAATTATTCTGTCTAATCTATAAAAAAATGTACATATATTCCTTGAAAATCTGGGGTTGTCGAAGGGCGGATTACTTTCTTATTTTTATCATTTAGTGAGCATCTTGTATTTCATAAAAATTGGGGGCGATATAATCTTTACGCAAAGGCCATCCTATCCAACTTTCGGGCATTAAAATACGTTTCAGACGCGGATGATTATCATAAGAGATTCCTAACATATCATAAGATTCCCTTTCTTGAAAATCCGCACTTTTCCAAACCCAGAAAATAGAAGGAATTCTGGGATTTTTCCTTGGGGCAAATACTTTTATGCATACCTCTTCTGGTTGATCTAGACTATACTCTATTCTCGTAAGATGATAGACACTAGCTAACAGTCCTCCTGGTGCTACATCATAGGCACATTGGGAACGTAGATAATTGTAACCATATATATATATAATAACAGCAATCG